CGGTGGGCCATCAGATTCGTTCAAGAAAAATAGACAATGTAATATTGTTTATTCCTAACAAATGGAATTCTGATAATCTTGATCAAATAGACCCAGTATATACGATAGATTTTTCGGAAGAATCTGATTTTCGTCGAGATATAATCAAAGGTTCTATGCGTGCTCAAAGGCGTAAAACTCTTATTTGGAAACTGTTTCAAGCAAATGCGCATTCCCCTATTTTTTTGGACAGAAGAAAAAAAGACTCCCCTTTTGATATCTCCGAATTGATGAAACTCATTTTTCGAAATTCTATGGGAGGGATAGAATTACAAGATTATACAGAAGAACAGACAAAAGGAAGAGAGAAAAAAGAAAACAACAAAATACAAGAAAAAGTGCGGATAGAACTGCCGGAAATCTGGGATTCCGTTCCATTTTCGCAAACAACACGAAGTCTCTTATTAATAATGCAATCGATATTTAGAAAATATATTCTATTAGTTTCGCTGATAATAGTTAAAAATATTGGGCGTATATTATTATTCCAACCCCCTGAGTGGGATGAGGATTTTCTAGAATGGAAAAGAGAAAAGCATATTAAATGTACCTATAACGGTGTTCAACTATCAGAAAACGAACTTCCCGAAAATTGGTTAAGAGAGGGTATTCAGATAAAAATAATATTTCCCTTCTCTTTAAAACCTTGGTATAGATCTAAATCTAAGTTACGGCCCTCTTATAAAGATTTAAAGAAAGAGCAAAAAGGGGCTAATTCTTTTTTTTTAACGGCTGCTGGAATGGAAACCGACTTTCCCTTTGGACCCCCCAGAAAAAGACCTTCCTTTTTTGAACCCATTTTTATTTTTAAGGATTTTCTAGTTCTTTTTAAAATAAAAACAAAAAAATTTCTACAAGACTCAAAAGGGGAAAGCGGTTTCATCAAAAACGGCTTAGTTCCGTTTATAAAAAGAATAAAAAAAGAAGTCTCAAAAGTAAATTCAACTCTATTATTTAGATTGAAAAAAGTCTATGAATTCGGTGAAACTAACCAAGAACAGGGTTATATAAGCAACAATCAGATAATAGACGACTCGTTTAATAAAATTAGATCTACAGATTGGACAAATTTTTCACTAAGAGAAAAAAAAATAAAAAATATAACTGATAGAACAAGCAAAATCAGAAAGAAACTTAAGAATATTACAAAAGAAAAAAAGGGGGGAACTTCACAAATAAATAGTAGTCTTAATAAAACAAGTTATAATGTAGAATCGCCAAAAGATATTTGGCAAATATTAAAAAGAAATCGATTAATCTATAAATTACAAAGTTTTCTAAAAATTTGCATTGAAAAAATAAATATAGATATCTTTCTATATATCATTAATATTGCTAGAATGGATATACAACTTATTCTTGAATCAACAAAAAAAATTATTGAGAAATATAAATACATTTCCAATAATGAAACAAAGCAAGAAAAACTTAATAAAACAAATCAAAATACAATTTACTTTATTTCAACTGTAAAAAAGGTATTTTCTAATATTAGTACTAGTAAAAAAAATTTACATCTTTCTTTTGACTTATCCTCCTTGTCGCAAGCATATGTTTTTTACAAATTATCACAAATCCGAGTTATTAATTTTTTAAAATTAAGATCTGTTCTTGAATATCATGAAACGTCTTTTTGCCTTAAAAAAGACATAAAGGATTCTTTTGGAACACAAGGAATATTGGATTCCGAATTCGAACAGACAAAAGTTCCAAGTTCGGGAACGAATCAATGGAAAAACTGGTTAAGAGGTCATAATCACTACAATTTATCTCAAATTAGATGGTCTGGATTAATACAGCAAAAATGGCGAAATATAATCAACCAACGCCGTATAACTCAAAAAAAAGATTTAACAAAATGGGATTCAAAAGACCGATTACTTTATTACAAAAAACAAAATTCTTTTGAAGTATATTCACTACCAAACCCAAATAAAAAAGATAATTTTGAAAAATACTGTAGATATGCCCTTTTATCATATAAATCTATTAATTATGAAAAGAGGACAGACTCATATATTATTTATGGATCCCCTTTAGAAGTAAATAACAACCAAAGAATTTTTTATAATTATACCACACATAAAAAAAAATTCCTTATGACGGATATTCCTATAAAAAATGATCGAGGAAAGGGTTATATTATGTATATGGAAAAAAATCCAGATAGAAAATATTTTGATTGGCAAATTATCAATCTTTTTGTAAGAGAAAAAGTCGATATTGAGGCCTGGATCAAAATGGATCCCAGCAGTAACAGTAATAAAAATACTAAAATTGGAAATAAGAATTACCAAAAAATAAATAAAATTCATAAGAATGATCTTTTTTATCTTATGCTTTATCAAGATTTAGAAAAAAATCCGATCAATCAGAAAAAATACTTTTTTGATTGGATGGAAATGAATGAAAAAATACTAAATCGCCACATATCGGATCTGGAACTTTGGTTCTTCCCAGAATTTGTACTACTTTCTAATGTATACAAAAAAAAGCCGTGGATTATACCAAGCAAATTACTTCTTTTCAATTTTCAAAAAATTGAAAATGGTAGTGACAATAAAAGCATCAAGGGAAAACTAAACTGGAATTTTTTTAGACCATCAAATGAAAAAAAAAAAGATTTTGAATTAAAGAATCGAAATCAAGAAGAAAAAGAACAGGCAGACCGAAGAGATCCTGGATCAGATGCACAAAACCGCAGAAATTACGTATCCGTTCTTTCAAATCAACAAAAAGCTATTGAAGAAGATTATGAAAAATTGGTTTTGAAAGAGGTTAAAACGAAAAAACAATACAAGAACAAAAATAACATGAGAGTAGAACTCAATATCTTGATGAATAGGCATTTGCTTTTTCAATTGAGATACAATGATAATCATGGTTTAAATCAAAAAATGATCAATCATATCAAGGTAGGTTGTCTCTTGCTTGGACTGAAAAATCCAAGAAATATTACTTTATCGTCTATCCAAAACAGAGAAATAAGTATGGATATAATACTAATTCGAAGGAGTTTAACTCTTAGAGAATTGATGAAACGGGGGGTATTTATTATCGAACCCATACGCTTGTCTGTAAAAAAAGACGGACAGTTTATTATGTATCAAACCCTAGGTATTTCATTGATTCATAAGAGTAAGTACAAAACCAATCAAAGATACCGAGAACAAAGATATATTGATAAGAAGAAGTTTGATGAATTCACCCCAAGATATCAAAGAGAAACTGAAAATAGAGACAAAAACCATTATGATTTTCTTGTTCCTGAAAAAATTTTATCGGCTAGACGTCGTAGAGAATTGAGAATTTTAATTTATTTCAATTCAAAGAATAGGAAAGGTGGCAATATAAATCGAGTCTTTTATACCAAGAAGAACATAAAAAGCGGTAGTCCCTTTTTGGATGAAAGTAAATGCCTTAATAGAGATAAAAACGAATTAATTAAATTAAAGGTCTTTCTTTGGCCTAATTATCGAGTAGAAGACTTAGCTTGTATGAATCGCTATTGGTTTGATACCAATAATGGAAGCAATTTCAGTATGTTAAGGATATATCCACGATTTAAAATCCGTTGATGGTCCATTTTGACTATAATTACTATATATTCTGTGCCATATATGAAAGCAACCAGCTGCACCTGTCTTATAGTGCAGTCTATGATACGATATTATCATAATAACTCAATGACGTATCAATTAGATCAATTAATTAGTATAAAATCTATAAACGAATCAACGGAATATTCGTAATTTTACGTCTAAATTATTCGCGTTTGTCAGTGTAAAAACGCACTATTCCCCTTTTTATCCTTACTCGAATCAAATTCAAATCTTTATTGATTCGTTTTAATTGATAAAATCGGAAGCCCATAAAGAAATTAAGATTATTGTGTCCACTATATAAACAATAAAAATAACTGGTATTATTATTACTGATCAAAAAAATTAATATAATATATGTAAAAAGGGGAGGAGGAAATTCTTTTATGATAAAAAATCCATTCAGTGAAATTATTTTGAAAAAGGAAAACAAAGATAACAAGGGGTCTACTGAATTCCAAGTAGTCAATTTCACCAATAGGATACGAAAACTTACTTCACATTTGGAATTGCACAAAAAAGACTATTTATCTCAGAGAGGCCTACGTAAAATTCTAGGAAAGCGTCAACGGCTATTGGCTTATTTGTTAAAAAAAAATAGCGTACGTTATAACGAATTAATTATTCGGTTGGATATTCGAAAAAAAAAAATTCGATAATTTGAAGAGTCTTTTTGAACTTTTTACTTCAATTTTGATAAACTTCTTTTCACTTTCAGCAATTCATGGAAAACTGAATCGGAAAAAAACCTATGACTGTACCTGCTACACGAAATGACCTTATGATAGTAAATCTGGGTCCTCAGCACCCATCAATGCACGGCGTTCTTCGACTCATTGTTACTCTAGATGGTGAAGATGTTATTGACTGCGAACCAATATTGGGTTATTTACATAGAGGGATGGAAAAAATTGCGGAAAACCGAACAATTATACAATATTTACCTTATGTAACACGTTGGGATTATTTAGCTACTATGTTCACAGAAGCAATAACTGTAAATGCACCAGAACAGTTAGGAAATATTCAAGTACCTAAAAGGGCTAGCTATATCAGAATTATTATGTTGGAGTTAAGTCGTATAGCTTCACATTTGTTATGGCTTGGCCCCTTTATGGCAGATATTGGCGCACAAACCCCTTTCTTCTATATTTTTAGAGAAAGAGAGTTGATATATGATCTATTCGAAGCTGCCACCGGTATGCGAATGATGCATAATTTTTTTCGGATCGGAGGAGTAGCTGCTGATTTACCTCATGGATGGATAGATAAATGTTTGGATTTTTGTGATTTTTTTTTAACAAGGGTTACTGAATATCAAAAGCTTATTACACGGAATCCTATTTTTTTAGAACGAGTTGAAGGAGTAGGCATTATTGGCGGAGAGGAGGCAATAAATTGGGGTTTATCAGGACCAATGCTACGAGCTTCCGGAATACAATGGGATCTTCGTAAAGTGGATCATTATGAGTCTTACGACGAATTTGATTGGGGGGTCCAATGGCAAAAAGAAGGGGATTCATTAGCTCGTTATTTAGTACGAATCCGTGAAATGAGAGAATCCATAAAAATTATTCAACAGGCTTTAGAAGGAATTCCGGGGGGACCCTATGAAAATTTAGAAATCCGACGTTTTGATAAACTACGGGATTCGGAATGGAATGATTTTGACTATCGATTCATCAGTAAAAAACCTTCTCCAACTTTTGAATTATCAAAGCAAGAACTTTATGTGAGAGTAGAAGCACCAAAGGGAGAATTGGGGATTTTTCTGATAGGAGATAGGAGTGTTTTTCCTTGGAGATGGAAAATCCGACCGCCTGGTTTTATCAATTTGCAAATCCTCCCGCAGTTAGTTAAAAGGATGAAATTGGCTGATATTATGACGATACTAGGTAGCATAGATATCATTATGGGAGAAGTGGATCGTTAAAATGATAATAGATACAACAGAAATACAAGCTATCAATTCTTTTTTTAGATTGGAATCCTTAAAAGAGGTATATGGGATCGTATGGGCGCTTGTCCCTATTTTTACTCCTGTATTAGGAATCACAATAGGGGTACTAGTAATTGTTTGGTTAGAAAGAGAAATATCTGCAGGGATACAACAACGGATTGGACCTGAATACGCCGGCCCTTTGGGAATTCTTCAAGCTTTAGCAGATGGTACAAAATTGCTTTTTAAAGAGAATCTTCTCCCATCGAGAGGAGATACTTATTTATTCAGTATCGGACCATCTATAGCAGTTATATCAATTCTACTAAGTTATTTAGTAATTCCTTTTGGTTATCACCTTGTTCTAGCCGATCTCAGTATCGGTGTTTTTTTATGGATTGCTATTTCAAGTATTGCTCCCGTTGGCCTTCTTATGTCAGGCTATGGATCAAATAATAAATATTCCTTTTTAGGTGGTTTACGAGCTGCTGCTCAATCAATTAGTTATGAAATACCATTAACTCTATGCGTGTTATCAATATCTCTACGTGTGATTCGTTGAGACATATATTTTCTCTATTTCTTTCTAGGAAGGAAGTTTTGTGAGTTGAATATATATTTTCATTTTTTTATTCATCATTCAGGTTGATGAACTAAAACAGCTAAGTTATATGAGTGAAAAAAACGGCTTATAAATTTGCAGTAAAAATTTTTTGAGTCTCATTTCCTATGTACAAGATACAAGAGTTAAGTCAAAGTAAACATAAGGATTAGCGACTGTTTACCCCAAGATTGGTTGATTAGTCATCATGACTTGAAGCGGGTTCAAAAGATCAACTTTATGTATGGGGATTTTACTATCTATTTAGATATTACCATATAAATATAGATATTACCCTAAAGAGGATTTTTGATCAAAAACGAGTGGATGGTTAGGAATACCAAGGTACACAAAGGATTCGTAATAGAGATTATGTACGTTATTCAACAGGATTTTTCTGTGCATACTGCATAAAAGGGATTCGAATTGGGGCTTTAAATTGGTAGAAATGATGAAGGAGTACTCCCTACGATTCCGATCCAGAGTATGCTCCTATCCACCGACTAAGTAAATAACTATTAAGAACGAAGTAATCCTTTATTTAAATATTAAAATGAAAATTCCCTTTTTAAGAAAGAAGAATAGGAACGAAAAAAAAAGAATTTAATTGCGCTACAAAAAGATATTTTTTTAGAGAGATAGAACTCTTGTAATGATTCGTGAACTAATGCAATGTATCATTTTTTCGTAATCGAAAATGCTAGGTTGAAATATTTATTGATATTGCTGCAAGAAATATTTTATTCAAAAATTAAGTTATTACCCCAACAAAGACAATTTTAAAATTTTGAAAAGATAAGATCAATTCAGAAGCACTTTATTATTATTAATAATTATAATAAATATAAATTATAATTAATATATAGCAGACAGAATTCCATTGTCTAATTAGGGACCTTACGATGGATTTGGATTCTATCCTACAAACATATCAAAATAAATAATAGCGAACTGGGTCCTTTGATTTATTTGTGACCTTAGAGGAGCCGTATGAGGTGAAAATCTCATGTACGGTTCTGTAATAGCGATGCCAACAGTGATGTTATCATCGACTATGATTATCTAACAGTTCAAGTACCGTTGATATAGTTGAAGCTCAGTCAAAATATGGTTTTTGGGGGTGGAATTTGTGGCGTCAACCTATAGGATTTATCGTTTTTCTAATTTCGTCCCTAGCCGAATGTGAGAGATTACCTTTTGATTTACCAGAAGCGGAAGAAGAATTGGTAGCAGGTTATCAAACCGAATATTCAGGTATCAAATTTGGTTTATTTTATGTTGCTTCGTATCTGAATCTGTTAGTTTCTTCGTTTTTTGTA